GGTAGAAAATAAGTTTCTTGAAATTTTTTATCTCGAATCATATTGAATAAAAACCACCTAATCTTTCGAATCCTTGTTTCGTAGTCGATAAATTATACGTCCTCTGGTTGAATCATAACGACTTACTTCAATTTTTACTTTATCTCCCGGCAGTATCCGTATAAAACTACGTCGGATCTTTCCTGAAACATAACCTAGAATCAGATCTTGATTATCTAACCGAACCCGGAACATGCCGTTGGGAAGCGATTCAGTAATTAAACCTTCGTGGATCCATTTTTGTTCTTTCATTTCGGGTCAAGCCTCCTTGAAGTCTCAACTAATGGAGGAGAAACGACATTAGATAACCCATCCCCTTGCTTTTTTTTTTTACAAACAGGAAGAGATTTTGGATCACATTTCGATATTAAAAGGATTACCATATATAACACAAAATTTCTCCGCCGATTCCTTCTAGTCGAGCCTCACGGTCTGTCATTATACCTCTCGAGGTAGAAAGAATTACAATCCCCATCCCACCTAAAATTCTAGGAATTCGTTGAGAGTTAGAATAGATTCGTAGACCGGGTCGACTGATCCGTTTTAAATTTAAAAAATTTCTATAGGGTTTTTTCCTATTCCTTCGATGTCGCAGGGTTAAAACCAAAAAATATTTGTTTTTTTCTCGATGTTTTCTGACGTTTTCGATAAAACCTTCTCGGAAAAGTATTTTAACAATATTTTCGGTAATATTAGTCGATGGTATGCGAACAACCCGTTTTCTATCCATACCAGCATTTCGTATGGAGGTTATTATTTCAGCAATAGTGTCTCTACCCATGATAAACTAAATTTATTGGTGCCTCAAAATTGGATATAATCAACATGTTTTTCTTGTTTTTATTAGTTTATGAATATGAATTTTTCAAGATATATGCGTGAGACACAACCTACTAATTAAAAATTAATTAATTAATCTAGTTCTTAATCGATTTATTTTAAATACCTCAAGGACATTATGATCTCATTTTATAATACCTCAATAGCTTATAATACCTCGGGAGCTAATGAAACTATTTTAGTAAAATTTAATTGTCTCAATTCCCGTGGGATTGCACCAAAAATGCGAGTTCCTTTTGGATTTCCTTCTTGATCAATCACAACTGCAGCATTGTCATCATATCGTATTATCATGCCGCTGTCACGTTTAAGTTCTTTACAGGTACGAACAATGACAGCCCTGACTACTTCAGATTTTTCTAGGGGCATGTTTGGTACTGCTTCTTTGATCACAGCAACAATAACGTCACCGATATGAGCATATCGGCGATTACTAGCCCCTATAATTCGAATACACATCAATTCTCGAGCTCCGCTGTTATCCGCTACATTTAAATAGGTCTGAGGTTGAATCATATCAATTTTTTAGTATATTCTTTCAATACAAAGGATGAAGAAAATAAAAGAAATATTGTTTGTCTAAAAAATAAACCTGCGGTTTTGTTTCATCCCAAGATCCAGTTCTGCCGGTTCTACATTTTTATCCTGAAATAATAAATTGAGTTCGTATAGGCATTTTGGATGCTGCTATTAAAATAGCCCGCCTGGCTATATTTTCGGTTACTCCGCCTATTTCATATAATATTCGTCCCGGCTTAACAACAGCTACCCAATATTCAGGGGATCCTTTCCCCGAACCCATACGTGTTTCAGCCGGTCTTACTGTAACTGGTTTGTCGGGAAATATACGGACCCATATTTTTCCACCACGGCGTGCATTTCGTGTCATTGCTCGTCGACCTGCTTCGATTTGTCTAGATGTGATCCAAGCGGGTTCAAGTGCTTGAAGCGCATATTTACCGAAACAAATATGATTACCTCGATAAGATATTCCCTTCATTCTTCCTCTATGTTGTTTACGGAATCTAGTTCTTTTGGGGTTCTAGTTGATGGTTGTTTTGGAATTCCATCTCTATTACAGAACTGGACGTGAGAGTTTCTTCTCATCCGGCTCCTCGCGAATAAAATAAAAAGTATTCAAAATTGAATTTCAATTCATTTGAATAGATATTAGAACGTTTTTATAAAATTTTTTATAAAAAATCGTTTTTCTAACGTTTTAATAAATCTTTATTTTATTTTGTCCTTTATCCAAGTTTACTAATTTTTTAAAAAAAGTTTTCGCGGGCGAATATTGACTCTTGCAATCTCCATTTCAGTCGTAGCACTTGTTCGTGACTTCTTAATAATAGATGAATTTATTTCCGGTTTATTTCGCCATCCCAACTAGTGAATCAGTAAGATTCAGTTGTTCAATAAAATCTTTTGTATTCACAGGTTTCATCGTTCCCACCGCTTCGTACTTAATGGTTAGGTCAGAATTTTACAACGGAGCTCACAATCGAATTTATTCTTGAGTCAACCTTCTTAGTCTTTATTGGCTCGAAGCTCTTGATTTTTTTCTATTACGTAGATTCATTTAATATTTCATTATGGATGAATCAATTAGTATTGATGCTTT